AAGTTCTTATTCGAAGCGCCTCGTGATGGTCAACCAATTCTGTGCTTCAATATAATTACCGGGAGTAAGCGTTATAGCCTGTTTCCAATACTCAGCGGCTTGGGCGAACCAAGCCTCCGCCATTTCAGAATCTCCTTGTTGAATGGCCTGTTCTCCACGGTCGGAATAGGCGGGTCAATTCCCTCCCTGAGAACCGTACTTGAGAGTTTCCTACCTCATACGGCTCGACAACCAACTCTTTTGTTTTGGTATACCAGTTTTTTAACTTTAACTAACCTACTTTAACTTTATATCATATCTAAATATCTAATTGAATGTCTGATTGAATGAGATTTCTTATAGATATTCGGTTTTTCTTGTATTAAACAAAAGAGAGTAATTACATGAGTTTCAAACTTTAATTTTGATTTAATTAATATATTAATTAATATAAAATTAAAGTTTTATCTTTTCTCCTACCTTCAGAAAAAAGGGCATGTCCACTGTTTTTAGATATTATAATTTTCTGAAAGGTAACTATCCCGCTTTCATATAAAAATTTATATAGAATCTTTGAAAAAGACTTTTTTCATACTTCATAAAAAAATAAAAAGACTTACTGTCTTTAGGATCTGATGCTACACCGCTGCTCAATACCTTAGGGGATCTACTCTATTACATAAGTAGATTCCGAAGATTTATCTCATATTATGATATAAATAAACAGCTCTTGTTGTATCGGTCCAAAACCTTTCCTATTGATCTTTACGGTGCTTCCTCTATCAATTAAATCCTTTATTATCCATAGAAAGAAAGTATTTAGGCATATCCAGTCTTCACTTCATATTTGATCTATGAAGTTTATTTATTTGCTACAGCTGATAAAAAATCGTTTTGTACGATGCTTATGTAGAAAGCCCTTTTTTGTGTTTCTAGTATTTAATTGACTAGCTGTTCGTTCTTTTTTTTCTATAGTGGAGATAGTCGCACGTAATGACAGATCACAGCCATATTATTAAAAGCTTGTGGTAAAAAGGGGTTTCGTTCTAATGCCCGAAAATAATATTCTAAAGCTTTGGTATGTTCCCCATTACTTGTGTGGATAAGGCCTATATTATAGAGTATATAACTTCGATCATAGGGGTCAATTTCTAGGCGCATAGCTTCATAATAATTCTGTAATGCTTCCGCATAATTTCCTTCAGATTGAGCCGACATCCGTTACGGTCGTCATTCGCTTTAACGAATTCTCCGTTTCAGAACCGTATGTGAGATTTTCATCTCATACGGCTCCTCCTTTAGGTGCATAATGAAATAATATATGGAAAAATTTGATGTCATTATGAACTAAGCGGGGCTAATGTTTTTACAAGAAATCCCTAGCCAACCTTCTTGCAAAAGATCTTTTCTTACTACCAAGTGGGTTCATGCTAGATAAAAATAAAAAAGTAAACTCTAAAAATTTCTTTGTTCTCAACGCCCCTAAATTTCCAGGAATTAGCCACTTCAACAGTCTTCAATGGTTATACGGGTATCCAAAGTACGAACGAGATGGATGTTTATTGTTCCAACCATTTTAATTAGTCCCAATCCCAAAGAAGAGGAAGAAAGAAAAGGAATCATTTTGAAGAAAGTTTTCGTGTTGTTGATTTCTCGGCGTAGTGCTTCTTCCCCTATGCCTCCTATTCGTATATTGTATTAGTGTAGTAGGACTGTAATACGGGAACCATAGGTAAAAACCTTTTGCTCAATACTAGAATTCACAATTGAAGCATCTAAGGCTGCATTAATCGTGGATACATGACAGAAGGGATTGCTTTTTTTATATTATAAACTTCACCTTCAAAAGCGTAGATTTTTTTCAATACTCGTTTTTCTTTCTATTCCAAACCGGCGAGAAAAAAAATGATAATCAAATCGCACCATCTCTGTAATAAGTAAATGCCTCCTTTTCTCCGGAAGTTGTCGGAATGACTCGTAATAAGATATCGGCTACAATTGTAAAGGTTTTATCAATAAAATTTCCATTTATACGCGATCTTGGCATAGGTAATAATCCATTCTATAACTCTTTTGATTTCCTTTACCTTTTATTTTGTGAGAAAATTTTCTCACAAACAAAGGAATTGTTTTTATAGTACGAACTAACATAAAAGCGGACTCATTAAAATAAAAAAATCTTCTATACTACTTAAAACAATTTTTTCCGAAAGGTATCTATATAACCATAATCTAAAAAACGATGAATAACTCGCTATTCACCCAGGTACTCAGTCATAATCCTGGTGTCGGAGAGATGGCCGAGTGGTTGAAGGCGTAACATTGGAACTGTTATGTAGGCTTTTGTTTACCGAGGGTTCGAATCCCTCTCTTTCCGTACTTTCAACTAATTCACCAATCTTACGTGATTGACCATAATGTATCAAATAAAATAAAAAAGAATAGATATAAAATCTACCTTGTTTTGATTTTTAAATAGATTCTCTATTTCCTAATTTCTTTGATATGGAATATGCTGGGAAGAGCAAACAAGGGATCCAAATCTCCCTACCAATCTATGATACATGAATAAGAAAAAGATTCCCCGAAAAAATCCCTTACCTTGTACCTTTTTATTTTTAATCCAAAAGGAGGGCGAAGGGGAGTTGTCCGAACTCTTGTTTTTAGTTTTTTTTTACTTAAGTTAGGTTTATTAAGTCTGTCGAGAGTAATATTCTACGACAAGCAATTCATTTATTTTCAAACCGACGTATTTCCTATCTATTATTTGATTGACTAACCCTTCATATTGGAATGTGTGAAGAGTCAGATGGTTTGGCAATTCCTCGGGGGCAGATGAATCAAGAAGATTTTGAACCAAAGTTCTAGAGTTTTGTTCATCCTTCACTGTAAGGATATCTCGGGGTTTGCAGCGATAACTTGGTATATCAACTATATGACCATTAACTAAAATATGTCCATGGTTAACTAATTGGCGTGCTTGAGGAATAGTCAAAGCCATACCCAATCGAAAAAGGATGTTATCCAAACGCATTTCAAGTAATTGTAGTAAAACCTGACCTGTTGACCCCTTGGCTTTTCCGGCGATACGAACATATTTAAGTAATTGGCGTTCTGTAAGACCATAATGAAAACGCAATTTTTGTTTTTCTTCTAAACGAATACGATATTGAGATTTTTTTCCGGAGCGCGATTGGTTTCTAAGATCGCTTCCTGCCTTAGGCCTTTTACTAGTTAGTCCCGGTAAAGCCCCCAGACGGCGTATTTTTTTAAAACGAGGCCCTCGGTAACGTGACATAAAGACTCCTTTTTTTTATTGAAATTGTACAAAACTAAACAAAATTAAAACTGAACTAAATGATAATGATAAATGACGTGAAATCCACTCCAATAAACTATTGGAATACAAAGAGTAAGAAGATAAATTATTCTCAATATACAGATTTTTTTTTGTATATACAATATATATAAATAAAATAAATCATAATATATAAATAAAATAAATCATAAAAATTTTCCTTTATTTTCTTTATTTATTTTGCAAAGGTCTAATCCTTTTACCCAATATATATTCCTACATGGAAGTTTATATGACATAATATAAATGGAGTGGTAACTCTGGGAAAAGGGGAAATAAGTCTTTTCAATCTTCATTTTATTTTGAAAGTACATTAAAAATCATGTAAAAAAACGAAAACATATGGAAAAGCCGGCTATCGGAATCGAACCGATGACCATCGCATTACAAATGCGATGCTCTAACCTCTGAGCTAAGCGGGCTCAAATAAATAGTGACTATCATTAAATAAATAAAACATAACCTTAATTAATAGAATATAGCAATATATCGACTTTATAATTTTTATTTCATTAGTTTATAAATAAGAAACTCTTAATTAGATCAGAAATCTTTTTTTTTTTTTAGTTAAATGATATCTGATTTGAAATTATTGTTTTTTTGTTCTAACCTCACGCTATTATTATTATTTTATACTTTTATTTTTTATTTCTAATAATTCTATATTATTAGAATATAAAATCTACGAAGTAGACTTATAATCTTTTTCCGCTGCACATTGTAGAATTCTAAGTTTCAAAAATAATAATGAATTTCTTTTCATGGAAGTTAAAAAAAAAAAAGAGAATTGACCGTTCGACTATTTTTAAAAAATTAAGACAAAGATGAGAAAAGTAATAACATATATATATATATGTTATGTAATATATAACCATATTGAATTGCAAATACAAAAATGATAGAATCTTTGTTGATTAGACTAAATCAAAATGGATTGGGCTAAAAAAAATGAAAGAAGATACCAAAGAAACAAAAAAAATATTGTAATGAATTCCAAAGTTTCGGCATAAGAAAAAGTGGAAAGACATAATAATGAGATCCTAATCTCAAAGCAAAAAGGGGGATATGGCGGAATCGGTAGACGCTACGGACTTAATTGGATTGAGCCTTGGTATGGAAACCTACTAAGTGATAACTTTCAAATTCAGAGAAACCCTGGAATTAACAATGGGCAATCCTGAGCCAAATCCTGGTTTACGCGAACAAACCAGAGTTTAGAAAGCGAGAAAAAAGGGATAGGTGCAGAGACTCAATGGAAGCTGTTCTAACAAATGGAGTTCACTACCTTGTGTTGATAAAGGAATCCTTCGATCCAAACTTCAAATAAAAAAAAAAAGATGAAGGATAAAAACCTATTTTGTATAAATATAGGTAACACAAAATGATCTCAAAAATGACGACCTGAATCTCGATTTCTATTTTTTTAATTTTAGTAGAAAAGGTGTGAATCAATTCGAAGTTTAAGAAAAAGTCGAATATTCATTGATCAAATGATTCACTTCATAGTCTGATAGATCCTTGGTGGAACTTATTAATCGGACGAGAATAAAGATAGAGTCCCATTCTACATGTCAATACTGACAACAATGAAATTTATAGTAAGATGAAAATCCGTTGACTTTTAAAATCGTGAGGGTTCAAGTCCCTCTATCCCCAACCCTACTCCCCCCAAAAAGTATGTTTGACGCCTTACCTTTTTTTGGTTATTCAAGAATTCATTATCTTTTTTCATTCATCCTACGCTTTTACAAACTATAATTTCTTTTCTTATTATAGACAAGTCTTGTGGTAAAGGTCGTAATGCCAGAGGAATCATTACCGTAAGGCATAGAGGGGGAGGTCATAAGCGTACAAATGAGAAAAAAAAATCGATTTGAATGATTTAGAATCGATATAATTTTTCATTTTAAAACTTAGAAAGTCTTCTTTTCGAAGATCCAATAAATTCCCGGCATAAAACTTTTTTAATTTACTAATTTTGAGTTTATTTTAGTTGACATAGGCCGAAGTCATCTAGTAAAATAAGGATGATACTTCGGCAACGGCCGGGATAGCTCAGTTGGTAGAGCAGAGGACTGAAAATCCTCGTGTCACCAGTTCAAATCTGGTTCCTGGCATAGGATTTATTAATTTTGATAAGTTTCTATTCTTAAAATTAAACGTATCTTTAGTAAAAAAGTGCAATCGTCCCTTATCCCCCTCCCATTTATTGCTTTCCGATCTTTTTTATTAATTCCCAGTTTTGTGACTAAAGTTGACTAAGTTATGTGCGCGATACAAAGTTCATAATGCAGAACTCTTTTTTTAGTTCATCCTATTGGCTCGGCTTTTACGAAATAAAAAAAGTCTCTTTCAAATTGGAGATCAAACTATCTATAATAATATGAATGAGACCTCCATTCTTCTGTTTGTTTAATCTAAAAAAGAATTGAATTAAAAAAATTCCGTGAAGGTCTGTAGTTGTATAAGCTAAGACTTCTGTTTTATCATTCAATAAGCATCTTGTATTTCATAAAAGTTGGGGGCAATATAATCCTTACGTAAAGGCCATCCTATCCAACTTTCGGGCATTAAGATACGTTTCAGCCGCGGATGGCTATCATAAGTGATTCCGAACATATCATAAGATTCCCGTTCTTGAAAATCCGTACTTTTCCAAACCCAAAAAACAGATGGAATTCTAGGATTACTCCTGTGAGTAAATACTTTTATGCAGACTTCTTCCGCTTGATTGACACCATATTCTATTCTCGTAAGATGATACACACTGGCTAAGAGGCCACCAGGTTCCACATCATAGGCACATTGCGAACGTAAATAATTGTAACCATATACATATAAAATTACAGCAATAGAATGCCAATCTTCGGGCTTTATTTGTAAAGTCTCTATTCCTTGGTAATCGAAGCCCAACGATCTATGAACCAGCCCGCGTTTGGCTAGCCAAACGGACAAAGTGCCCTGCATCTTTTTTATTTCCCCCACACCTTTTTATATTAAAAAAAATAAGTATTTCACATTTATCATGAGTTATAATTTATGAATATTTTTTTCTGATTCTCTAAAACCCTCCCTAATTTACTAATTCGTGGGAAGATACTGGACTTTTGTATTTAAAAAAAGTTTCAGTAGAGATCTCTGAAGTAGATGATGGTGGATAGAGTAATTCTTGATCATAATTTCCAGTATGCGTACTGCGTACAACAAAAAACTTGTGATTGGTAGTAAAACACCGATTACCCTGTTGAGGTCTAATTCGATCCTTCATAGATTTCTCTAGCTATTTTCTTACGAAGCTTTGTTATAGCGTCTATAACAGCCTCTGGTTTAGGTGGACAACCCGGTAAATAAACATCGACAGGAATTAGCTTATCAACTCCTCGAACAGTACTATAAGAATCGGTACTGAACATCCCCCCTGTAATTGTACACGCTCCCATAGCAATAACATACTTTGGTTCAGGCATTTGTTCATATAATCTCACTAAAGAAGGAGACATTCTCATTGTTACTGTACCTGCTGTTAAAATAAGGTCCGCCTGTCTAGGACTCGATCTTGGTACTAGCCCATAACGATCAAAGTCAAACCGGGAGCCTATTAATGAGGCAAATTCAATGAAACAACAACTGGTACCATAAAGAAGCGGCCATAGGCTGGAAAGTCTTGACCAGTTTGAAAGATCATTTAACGTAGTTGAAATAACTGAATTTTTTGTTGTTCGATCAAGTACGGGAAACTTAATGGAATTCATAATTGTTTCAATGTTTTTTTTACTTTTTTTATTGTTATTGTATTTTTTTTTTTTGTTATTGTAGAAGTATTCAGGAAACGAACTAAGACCATTCTAATGCTCCCTTTCGCCATGCATAAACTAAACCAAGAATTAGGATAAGCACGAAAATTAAAGCTTCTATAAAAGCAGATACCCCCAGTACATCGAAACTCATTGCCCACGGATACAGAAAAACTGTTTCAACATCAAAAACAACAAAAACCAGAGCAAACATATAATAACGGATTCTAAATTGTAACCAAGCACCCCCGATCGGTTCTATACCTGATTCATAACTAGAAAGTTTCTCCGGCCCCTTCCGAATTGGAGATAAAACTCCGGAAATTAGAAATGCTAAAACAGGAATAGCACTTGATATTATTAAAAATG